AGTTATAAATATATACAAGCCACTACCACCCTTTTACTTAATATACTTAATACTTTATACTTAATTACCTCTCGTTTGATTAGGTCGAAGCTGCGTAAAAACCCACCTTCTGCAGGTCTTTGCCTTCTCTTCGGGATCGAACATCAATTGTAACGATTCGATAGACGGCTCATTGAGATACGTGTAAATGAAGAATACCCCCGTATATCGTATATATAGGAAGTTTTCTCTTTGTACGGCTCGCGAACAAAGAATTTGATTCGAAGTTTTTTCTATGTCTCTCTATAGAATTAGACTATAGAAAGTATACAATTCTAATAAACAAACAAAGAGTCCATAACATCATTAAATCAATTAGACTAGGATTGAGCAGTAACCAGTCGTACTCATAACTCAAGTTAGATAACTCTCAAATAGCCCTAAAGGAAAATGATTAGACAATTTATTGAGTGGTCTTTACACCCTTTTTATTTTTGTTTTTTGTCTCGAATCAAATTGATTTTGATTCGTAAGTCTGACCCAGTTATTAGTTATTGAGACAATTCAAATCAAAGGGCGTTTCCTTGTTCTGGGATCCTTTCTCTTTGTTTTAAACCATTGGGTTTAGACATTACTTCGGTGCTTTTTAATCCTTTCAAAAATGGTAGCAACATACCTTTTTTTTTTTTTGATAGAAGGAAATCAAAAAATCCTACGGCTGATCAAAAGGGATCCCGTCAATTTATATATATTTAATATATTTACAATTTACGAAGTTATTCCAATTTCTTGATTTGTATTAACCCTAGATTCTTGTTCCGAGAAATAAATTAAGACTTTCTACTCTAGTTCCATCATGGACTATTTACTATCCCAACGGATGTCGAGACAGGAGCACCTTGGTTTCTATAGAAATAGAAGATGGTGGATAGAAGAAGAAATCCACAGCGGATCGTGTCCTTCAAGTCGCACGTCGCTTTCTACCACATCGTTTCAAACGAAGTTTTACCATAACATTCTTCTAATTTGGAACCAGTATAGAATTGATTAGGGAATCATGAAGAGTCCTTGGTTCAATTAATGGATAGACATCGAATTTATATCCCTTGTTCTTCTAGAATTTATACCTTTTATTTTTCTACCATATCGATATTCTATTTTCTATGATATAGATATATTGCTTTCTTCTATATATTATATATAGATGTATTCTTTTCTGAAGAATTCTCTATCTTAAAGTCTAAAAGATTCCATTTAACTTCTAAGAAATGATTTCAAATATCCAGAATTTTTTTATTTAAATTTAATAAATAAATAAAAATACTTTTAATTTTTATATGAAATTTTTTTTAAACTTATCCTTTTGGTCTGATTTGAAAAAAATACATTGATTAGATCTTTGATATCGAATTCCGTATATACCCTTTATTAGTTATTAGTTAAAATTAGTTAAATTTTTGTTAATGAGATTCGAGCAGACGAAGGTAGTTTCATACCTTCGTTTAATGATTAACTACTACCAGTTCCTCCGGAATACTTGGACAGAAACCAAAAGGTCGATTCATATGGTCTGGCTAGGGATAAAGTCAAACGAGTCCCGATTAAGTTGCTCCTATTTTTGGTAGGCTAAAAAAGCCTAAACCATACCATAAAAGTCAAAAAAAGTAAAATACCCCGTCTGCGGGATTAAAAAATAAAATAGAGAGGAACTCCAACACTTCAAATAGTAATAAAGGAGATAAAGGATATGCTCTGGGACGGAAGGATTCGAACCTCCGAATAGCGGGACCAAAACCCGTTGCCTTACCGCTTGGCCACGCCCCATTTAGATTTCTATTCGACACGAATAATCAATAATATTACTACTTATTTTATGTCAACTCCAAGATAAATAGCTATAGAGTAGATTAAATTGTTATTAAGATTTTAATACGTGTAAATATAGAATGTAACTTAATTTATTGATCATTAGATAGAATTCAATTAAGATATTGTATGAAAAGTATGATTTCTTAGATTCTCTTTTGAGAATTCAAGGACTTTTGATTGGGCGGATTCAAAAGAAAAGAGGGACTCTTTGTCTCCTTTCATTTTACCTTTTCCCTATATTTATATTCTATAAATAACTCAATCAAAATGGAATTATCTCACAGAACAAAACGTCTGCTATGCTTAATATTTCTAGTTTGATAGGGATCTGTCATTATGCCTTTTTTTCATATTTAAGTAACTTTTTCTTCGGAAAATTGCCCGAAGCCTATGCTTTTTTGAATCCAATCATAGATTTTATGCCCGTCATACCTGTGCTATTTTTTCTCTTAGCTTTTGTTTGGCAAGCTGCTGTAAGTTTTCGATAAGATATTTAATTTGAAAATCGCCTATAAAATTACTGCTTTCCTTTAGTTGATAAAAAAATTATAACAATTGATAGGATCATATATGTTTTAGAGTACGAACCCCTCAATTCAACTTGTTGGTTAGTCGGAATAAACCCGACCCCCCCCGGTTTATTTTTTAATTTTTGAACCCTTTTCGAGTGAAAGCCACGTATTATTCTTATTTATTATTTATTATTCTTTTTCTATTAATTAGGTAATTAATTAGGATCCCCTCAATAACGAATTTCGGATATAAAAAAGATTTTTATTTTGGTTAATGGAAAACTCTTATTCAAAATGAATTTCTGAAAATCTTTTTCTATTTAGAATTTTGTTATTGGTATTCACAGAGGATATGTGGTAGAAAACTGTAGGACCTATTCTATTTTTTTTTCAAAAAAAAATTATCTTGGAGATTTTAGAATGCTTACTCTCAAACTCTTCGTTTACACAGTAGTGATTTTTTTTGTTTCTCTCTTCATCTTTGGATTCCTATCTAACGATCCCGGACGTAATCCTGGGCGTGAAGAATAAAAGGTATGTTTCTTTTAGATTTTTTGAGGATTTTTTTATGTTTAACTAAGAACAAAAAGTATTTGGACAATTCGAAAAAAATCAAGTTATCAACGGAAGAGGAAAGAGAGGGATTCGAACCCTCGGTACGAATAACTCGTACAACGGATTAGCAATCCGTCGCTTTAGTCCACTCAGCCATCTCTCCCAATTGAAGACGCTGCTAAATTACACATAAAGTAAGGAATATTTCTTTCTCTATTATTATTATATAGATATTATATAGATATGTACACTTTTTAGCAGCAATTTTATTTCATAAAATAAAAAAGGGGCTGTAAAGTGGCAACAAAACAATATAAAAAAGTAAAAAAAAAGACTTCTCCTTTTTTTGATCTTGTTCAAAAGACCGTCTTTTTTTTGATTACCACGGCCCGGCCTGTTCAGCCCCTAACCGGGCCTTTTTTTGTTCAAAGAAAACCAATTTTAAATAGATTCTAGATAAATAAGAATGATTTATCTGATTGGAAAACAACTTAGTATTCTATAAAATTTGAAAACGGAATACGAAATCTTCAAGCAAGAATAAAAAGGGAAGGGATGATAGTTCCATACACGAAAACTCAAAAGGGTCAACACTAAAATTTGTATTCTTTTGAGAGGATACAAACTTTATTAATTTACTATTACTCTGGTCAATTTCCCCGTTCGACAAAAGGTGCGATTGTATACAATAATCGCATTGTAGCGGGTATAGTTTAGTGGTAAAAGTGTGATTCGTTTTTCTAATCCTTTACAAGTTAAAGGGTCTTTGCTTTCGGTTTAATTCCTATTCCGATCAAAAACTTTATTTCATAAAATTAACATAGAAACTAAAAGGATTTAATCCTTTCCCTCTCAATCACATAATCACATATTCGAGAAAAGAAAAAAATACACATTATCGTGATTTCTATCCACCAGTCACTTATAAAGTGAGAAATTGGATTATGAAATTGCGAAACATAATTTTAAATTGAATTAATACTTCGAATTGAATTAGTAATAAGTAAAAAGGTCCATGGATGAAGATACAAAGGAGGTTTCTAATCGTAACTAAATCTTCCATTTTTTTATTTGTAGAGAAGAAAGTGAATCAAAATAGCTATTAAATGATGACTTTGGTTTACTAGGGACATCAACCTATTGTTAGCTCGGTAGAAAAAAAATACCCTTCCTCGGGATCTTTTCAAATAAAAATAAAGAACGAAGTAAATAGAACGATTGTTAGAATGACTCTCTTCTAGAGGGATCATCTAGAAAGTGGTTTGTTTTGTCTGTATTCAGACAAAAAACTGACATAGATGTTATGGGTAGAATTTATTTAGAATTTTGTTCACATCCATAAAGGAGCCGAATGAAACCAAAGTTTCATGTTCGGTTTTGAATTAGAGACGTTCAAAACGCTGAATCGGCGTCGACTATAACCCCTAGCCTTCCAAGCTAACGATGCGGGTTCGATTCCCGCTACCCGCTTTATAGTTTTTTATTTGAAATGCTTATATATTCTCTACTCTATAGATCTTATATTAGTAGGAGTGCATCATTAAATATAGAATTGCAAAATTTATCTCTCATATACAATCTGATTCTTTTTTTGTCAACCAAGAGATTGAAAAGGGCCAAATACGAAAAATAGGAATGAAAAATGAAAGGCGTCCATTGTCTAATGGATAGGACAGAGGTCTTCTAAACCTTTGGTATAGGTTCAAATCCTATTGGACGCAAATTCTTTCCATATTTTGATTTTCTATGTTTGATATCAAGTTTTAAATTTAAAACTTAATTTCAATTAAGATCTAAAGATAGTAATAGTAGCGATCCATTTTTTTATGCTTGTTCCTGAAGTATAAAACGTTCAATTTGTTCCTGAATAGCTTCTTTCAAAAGGACTTGTGCCTCCTCGGTAAATGTTTTGGTAGAAGAAATGATTTCTTGGAACTGAGGTTTATTGGTTTTTACATAAGCACGTAACTCAACCAGAAATTTCCGTACCTGCCCTATTTCTAACGAATCAAGATAGCCATTAGTTCCGGTATAAATAGTCATTATCTGTTCGTCCACTGTGAGAGGAGCTGATTGGGATTGTTT